ATCAATTAAGTGTCGGGAGCCTTCATAAAGTGCTTCTTTAGGAGTTAAACTTCCGTTTGTCCATATTTCAAGAAAAAGTATTTCTTGTTTTTCATTCCCATTCCCATAAGAATGAATACTATGATTCACATTTCGAACAGGCATGAATACAGCATCTATCGGATAACTTCCGTCTGGAGAGTTATTTGGCGCTTTTATAAGATACCCACGATTCTTCTCCAGTTGTAATCCAATAAAAAAGTCAATTGGTTCCGTCAAACTAGCTATATGTTGTGTATTATCAATAATTTTCACGCAAGGCGGTAAGATGATATCTTGAGCAGTTACACATCTAGGGCCCTTAACAGAAATAGATGCGTTACAACTTCCATATAGATTACTTTTTAAGACAATTTCTTTCAAATTCATTAAGATTTCGTGTACGGATTCTTGAATACCTATTATAGTAGAATATTCATGTGGTATTTTCTCAGATTTTGCACGTGTAATACATGTTCCTTCTATTTCTCCAAGCAAAGCTCTTCGCATCGCAATGCCTATTGTATCAGCTTGACCTTTCATAAGTGGAGAAAGAATAAAACGTCCATAATAAAGACGTTTACTCTCTGTTCTTGATTCAACACACTTCCACTGCAGTGTCCGAGTAGATACTCTTATTTTCTCTCGAACCATAGTATTATTATAGATAATAGATCAGATCATTGAATCGTTTCTTTCTCTTGAAATCTCTTCAATGTTTCTTTCTACACACGTCTTTTTTTAGGAGGTCTACAACCATTATGTGGCATAGGAGTTACGTCCCGTACGAAACTTAATAGTATACCACTTCTACGAATAGCTCGTAATGCCGCATCCCTTCCCAGACCGGGACCCTTTATCATGACTTCCGCTCGTTGCATACCCTGATCCACTACTGTACGAATAGCATTTCCCGCTGCAGTTTGGGCAGCAAAAGGCGTCCCTCTTTTTGTACCTCTGAATCCACAAGTACCAGCAGAGGCCCAAGAAACGACTCGGCCTCGTACATCTGTAACAGTTACAATGGTATTGTTGAAACTTGCTTGAACATGAATAATGCCCTTTGGTATTTTACGTGTACTTTTCCGTACACTAATACGCCCATTCCTACGCGAACCAATCCTTGGTATAGGTTTTGCCATATTTTATCATCTCATAAATATGAGTCAGAGATATATGGATATATCCATTTCATGTCAAAACAAATCCTTTCATTTTTATGTTTGATTTGTGGATTTTTTTATTTGTAAATCGAGTCTTTTGGCCCGTTTACTTTTAGGAGGATGATTATCCTTGTCGTTGTTTATGCTTAGGGTTAGAACAAATTACTATAATTCGCCCTCGCCTGCGGATCAGTCGACATTTTTCACAAATTTTACGAACAGAGGCTCTTATTTTCATATCTTTCATTCCTTACTCTAATTCCGAATCTAGTTACTGGAAGAAATTAAGTTTCTTGAAATTGGGAACTTAGAATTGGATTCCGGAATGCTGAGGTTGAAATCTCGGTTAATCAGCAGAATCCTTGTTGCGAAGTCTATAAATTATACGTCCTCTAGTTGAATCATAGCGGCTTACTTCAATTTTAACTCGATCTCCCGGCAGGATTCGTATAAAACTACGTCGTATCCTTCCTGAAACATAACCTAGAATCAGGTCGTCATTATCTAAACGAACCCGGAACATACCATTAGGAAGTGATTCAGTAATTAAACCTTCATGAATCCATTTTTGTTCTTTCATTCCAGGTAAAACCCCCTTAAAGTATTAACTAATCGAGGAGTAGTGATATTAGACAAACCTTCCGTTTTCTTTTTTTCACAAATAGGAAGTTTTTTATCCAATTCGGATATTAGAATTAGAAGGATTACCATATATAACATAAAATTTCTCCGCCAATCCCTTCTAATCTAGCCTCTCGATCTGTCATTATACCTCGAGAAGTAGACAGAATTACAATTCCCATTCCACCTAAAATTCGAGGAATTTGTTGATAGTTAGAATAGATTCGTAGACCAGGTCGACTTACCCTTTTTAAATTTAAAAGATTTTGATAGGGTCCTTTTCGATTCCTTCTATGTCGCAGAGTTGAAACCAAAAAATATTTGTTTCTTTCCTGATGTTTCCTTGCGCTTTCGATAAAACCTTCTCGTAAAAGTATTTTTACAATGTTTTCGGTCATGTTAGTAGATGCTATTCGAACTGTTCCTTTTCTATTCATGTCAGCATTTCGTATAGAAGTTATTATATCAGCAATAGTGTCCCTACTCATGATGAATTCCAATTAGTGATGCTTTCGATTTTTGATATAATCAACATGCTTTTATTCGTTTCTTTTTTATTTCAAAAAAAAAATTCAAGGTATATACGTGATACATAATCTACTTAATTTATAATTAATTGAATTTTTTTTTGATTCAAATATTCTATATGATTAGAGTATTTTTTATAATACCTCTGGGGCTAATGAAACAATTTTAGT